AAATATCCATGGATTAGATGTTTGTTTACTGGCTTCATATAATTCAGAAAACACTAGTTTTCTCGAAGCTTCTTGTTCATATCTCTCATCAAAAGGTGTTATTCGATAATGTCTTTCTAGCATATCTCCTGCTAACCCGAGCGAGCATTCAAATATTTGTCCTACATTCATTCGTGAAGGTACCCCTAGTGGATTGAAGACCATATCAACGGGTCTTCCATCTTGCAAATAAGGCATATCCTGTCTAGACAAAATTTTTGAAACGATACCTTTATTTCCATGTCTCCCAGCCACTTTATCTCCTACTTTAATTTCACGTTTCTGTAAAATATATATACGAATCGTTTCTGGATTATAACTGGAACCCCCCTTTTTTTGGATCCATCTCACATCAATAACTCTACCCCTACCGCCTGTAGGTAGTTTTAGACAAGTTTCCTTTGAGGTGGATACCTGAATGCCAAGTATAGCTCGTAATAATCTATCTTCGGGGGAATACGAGGATTCTTTTGCCATTTGAGGTGTTAATTTACCCACTAAAATATCGCCCGTTTCTACCCACGACCCGAGGATTACAATTCCATTTTTGTCTAAATTTCTGAGTAAATGGGCTTCGAGATGTGGAATTTTATTAGTGATTCTTTCAGAACCATAGCTTGTCATATGAGTCTGAATTTCATATTTCCGTATGTGAAAAGAAGTATAAATATCTTCATAGACCAGACGCTCACTAATGAGTACAGCATCTTCAGAATTGTAACCTTCCCATGGCATATAAGCTACTAAGACGTTTTTTCCCAAAGCGAGTTCGCCGCCAACTGTAGCAGCACCATCCGCTAAAATTTGTCCCTTTTTTATGCATTTACCTCGGCGAACCTGGGGTTTTTGATGCATACAAGTATTTTTGTTAGAACGTTGATATATAGTTAATGGAATGCTTAGAGTATCTCCATTACCAAATAAAAATATCCTGTCAGTATTGGTATAAATGGTGTTTCCCTCGTGTTCGGCTATAGCGGAAACCCCTGAATCTAAAGCTACTTGGCGTTCCAATCCAGTTCCAACAATGCATTTTTCGGACTGAGAAAGCGGAACTGCTTGACGTTGCATATTAGAACTCATTAAAGCTCGATTCGCATCATTATGTTCAATAAAAGGAATCAGAGAAGCTCCAATAGAAAAATATTGGAAGGGAAAAATACTTCGAAGATGAACCTGTTCCCATGCAATCGTAAGAAATTCTTGACGGTATCGGGCTGGAACAGTCTGTTCCTCCTGAATATTTCGATTAAGTGCCAAAGAATTTCCAGTTGCTACCATATAGTATTCATCTCTACTTGGTGATAAATAAAGCATGCGTATTCTTTTTGATCTCTCAGAGATTTCATAAAATGGACTTTCTATGGATCCCCAACTACCAATCCTCGCATGAATTGCTAGAGATCCAATAAGTCCAACATTGATTCCTTCCGACGTGTCAATTGGACAAATGCGTCCATAGTGACTAGGGTGGATATCTCGTATCCGAAAACTAGCAGTTCGACCCGTCAATCCTCCAGGGCCCAAATAACTCAATTTTCTCCCATGAACTATTTGGGTCAATGGATTTGTTTGATCCAAAACTTGAGATAATGGATGTAATCCAAAAAAAGATTCATAAGTAGTTGTTAATGGAGTTGAAGTCACCAAATTCTGAGGAGTCGGTATCAATTTATGTCTAATTGCTCCACATATAGTTCCTCTAACCATATTTTCTAAACGAACCAGGGCCAATCCAAATTGATCTTGTAATAGATCTGCTACGGAACGAATACGTTTATTTTTCAAATGATTTATATCGTCAAGTATACCCATTCCAAATTTCATTCCAATCAAATGATCCGCAGCTGTCAATATATCTCGTGGTAACAAAAATGTATTGTTCTGAGGTATATCAAGATTAAGCTTTTGGTTCATATTTCGTCTACCAATCCTTCCTAATTCACATCTTTGTTGAAAAAATTTTTTTTGTAATTCTTTACATAAAGATTCAGAAAATACTGGATCTCCACCAACACAAGCAAATTGTCGATAAAATTCCAAAATGGCATTTTCTTTTGACCCTATTTTTTTTTTATCCTTATCATTTAGGAAAGACACAAAAATTTCAGGATAACAAACATTCTCTAGAATTTCGCTTAAATTCGAACCCATAGCTGATGATAAAACTAGAATAGATATTTTCTGTTTCCTACTCACACGAGCCCATATCCTTGCTTTTCTATCAATCTCTAATTCTAATCTACCCCCCCAGTCTGATATTATGGTGCCAGTATAGACCGAAATTCCGCTAGGGTCCAATTCTGAACGGTAATAAATACCAGGGCTTTGCAATATTTGATTGATTACAATTCTGTATATTCCATTTACTATAGAAGTTCCCAGAGAATTCATTAGAGGAATGTTTCCAACAAAAATAGTTTGTTCTTGTATGTCCCTACTACTTTTCCAAATTAATCCCGCAGATACATATAATTCAGCAGAATATGTAAGCGATTCATATACAGCATCTTTTTCGTTTATCAAGGGTTCTAATAATTGATATGTTTCGACAAATAATTGAAATTCAATTTCTTGATCTGTATCCTCAATTTTTGGAAACTTAAAAAGCCCTTCTGGTAAGCCCCGATCAATGAACCTACAAAACCCTTCAAATTGGATCTGATTCAATCCAGGTAGTGTAGACATTCCTTCATTTCCATCCCCAAGCATTTTCAATTTCCCCGTGAATTTTATCGAAAAATATTCCACCGATTTGCTGCCATTCTTCATCAAATCACATGACTCAATTTAGCAATACTGGAATTTCTGTTCTTTATACTGAATTACATGAAATTTTAACTAATCCCGTGTATGAAATACCTATTATGAAAAGAGGAATAAATAAAATAGAATTTTATACTCAACTTCGAAGGAAGGAATTTGCAACAAAACAAACAGATAGAATCTAAATTCGAATCTCAAAATGGAAATGAATTGAAAAATTCGACCCGGATTTCAAGATTTTTTTTTCATTTTAAGGAATATAAAAAAATGCATACCGTTTCTATCATTATTATGATATTCCATATTCCAATTCAATTGGATACCAGAAAAAAGGAATTCGGGATTGTAAAGAAAAGAAATATTTTTAACTATTTTTTTGGAGAATACGATTGATTAGAGTGTGTAATGTGTAATTAAGGCTTTTGTATTTTTTAAACATGCATAGATTGAACTCTAGCTATAGATCTGTCTCTAATTTTATTGCAGTCATATTTGTTCGGGACAACACATAACATGTCGTGCTTCTCCTTAACAATTTCTTGATAATTCCATTCCGTATAGTATCGGTATTCTATATATGGATCGATAAGATACCCGATTAGATAATATCTGTGTAACTATTCAAATTTATGTTCTAGGGTTTACATATATTGACAGTTGCTGTTATAATTGGAATGGAGAAAGTTTTTTTTTTCAATAAAAAAGCAATATTGATTGGTTATGTATCAATTTTATTTTCTTATCTCATTAAGAAAAAAAACCATTTTAGATTCAAATATTCAAGAATAATTCATAAATTAATAGTTAACGGTTGCGAATTGTCTCGATATTTTTTTTAATTTTTCAATAGAAAAAAAAGGGGTATTCTCATATACTTCATATATTTATATATCTATATCTATTTGGCGGCATGGCCGAGTGGTAAGGCGGGGGACTGCAAATCCTTTTTCCCCAGTTCAAATCCGGGTGTCGCCTAATCAATAAGACATTTGAAATGAAATATTGTATTACGTTTTTTATAGAAAACTTTTTTCCAATAGAAGCAAGCTAGGGAAAAGGAGTCTTGAGACTTGTGTTTGATTCTAAATTCTAAGCATCAGTAGGTTTATTCTAAAAAATGCTGTATGTAAATATTTTCGTCTCGGATTCAAGTAGTGAAAAGGAATCAATAAATTTAGAAATGATAGTTCTTTCACTACACAACTATTGTAGTGTCCGTCTACTGACTGGATCTCGAATTAGATTGGATAAGGATAAGTTGGATAGGGAATTCCATTTTTCGTTAGAGAACGGGCGGAAGAAAAACCTTGTCTACAGACTGATGGAAAGTCTATTAGTGCTTCCACATTTAATTAATATTAGTTAGATTAGTTAGATTGAATAGTTTTTAATTTAGCTAATTCGCTTTCTTAATCTTAAAAGTATATATAGAATTCTATAATTTATTATATAAAATATATAAAATAGAATTTCAAATATTTTACAATTTTTTTTATTCTAAAATCGAATAGAAAAAATAAAATCTTTCTTTTCACTAACCTCTAGTAAAAGAAATTAATAGGCACGCTATCTTCCGATTATTTTCGTTTTTTTAGAGAACGAATCGGGAGACATTAGGGAATTCTTTCAAATAGAAATAAGAAAGAGTATAAGTATGCAAATTAATCTGTCTTGATTCTTTTTTTTATACTTAATGAAATTACTTAATGAATTAATGAAATGGGGGGGGTAAAACAGAAATCTTTTTATTCCTACCTGTTAGTAACATTCATTTACTTAAAACTTCCGAGGATGTTTCCGGATGTGTTGTTTATGCTTAATATTTTCCGATTTTACTAAAAATCATATAAAAAAAACTTTTTAGATGTTCTAATAGAAAGGATTCTTGTTTTTCGTCAATGGTGTTAGCCCTGAATCCTTTTTTTTTGACTCTCTAACAGCAATTCCACTATTATTATAGTCTTTTTAGTGAATAATACAAAAGAAAATAATAGAAGAAAAATTTTTGAATAATAATTAAATAATTCCAGAGATAGGAGACGAAATTTACATGGATATAGTAAGTCTTGCTTGGGCTGCTTTAATGGTAGTTTTTTCATTTTCCCTTTCCCTCGTAGTATGGGGAAGAAGTGGACTATAAGGATACTCAAAATTGAGTTAAGGGATCAAAGTACCCATTTTGTTTTCTACTTGGGTTTTTAAATTTCTGAACTATTGTAAAGTATTTCATTTATACTAATTAATTGAGTTCAAATATAAACAACTATAAAATAGATCTGCATTTCAGGGTTCTATTATATTCTATTAGTGTAATGTATTCTATGTATATGTATATTATAGAAATGGAAAATACTCTTTCAATCAAACAAAGATTTGAATTATATCTTATCTATATTGGTATTTTGAGAAAATCAAGAGAATCCAATAGAATAGGAAATTGCTTCCTATTCCAACCGAATTCTTCTTAAAATTTATCTTTCGATGAACTGACGCTTAACCAGGTTATATATATATCGAAAATGGAGGACCGCATAATCCCCATTCCGGCCCCCCTTCTTTTTTTAATATGATACCGGGATTGTAAAAAGAATCCGAAGAATAAGAGTTGTTTTTTGATTATTTCAGATTCATTGGAATCAATACAAATCAAATAGATGAAACTAAAAAAAAATTGGACACAATTCTCAGATAGTAGAAATCAAATATATTTGATTTCTACTATCTGGATTACGCTGATTGTAGTCCGATCTTTTTTTTTTTAGACTAAGACCCAAAATTGAAAACCTTTTTCATTTTTTTTTTTTAATCATTGATTACATTGATAAAAATGAAGAAGTCAGATTTAAGTGAAATTAGTCACTTTGACTTACCGTTTTTACGTAAATTATAAGTAAAAAAGCAGTAGGAACTAGAATAAACAGTGCAGTAGCAATAAATGCGAGAATATTTACTTCCATAATCTTTATTATGTTTTATTTCTCTTAAATTTCCAATAAAAAATTCGGGATTTAATCCCATAGAGATGATAAATCTTTCATCGATAATTAATTCAACAATGGTATAAATTTGATTTCGATGATATCAAATTGGATCAATATCACGAATAACAATATCTGAGTTATCAAATCGACTTATCGTCGAGAATTAAATAGTATAACATAGGAAGATCTTTTATCCATACTAAATAAAACAAAAAAACATTTTTTTTTGATGGAATTCAAAATTTCCTTTCCTTCCTTATTAGGAAGGAGATTTTGTTTATCAATTTTATTCCCTTTCACACAAAAAATGAATGGATGTCTTTTTTTTTTGGGGGGGGGGGTTGGATCCATCGGGACTGACGGGGCTCGAACCCGCAGCTTCCGCCTTGACAGGGCGGTGCTCTGACCAATTGAACTACAATCCCAGGGAAAGGGGTGTACAGTATACATATTTTTACGGTTTCTTTCAAACCCTTCTATTTTTCTATTTCGGATTCGAACCATTTTGCTGTAAATGAAAGAGGCGGATTTATGTATATATTGATTGATATCGATATGAACTTTCGTGAGATCGACACAGATTACGAGCAATCTGTTTGTTATTGACAAATCGATTGAAAATGGAATCAATGAAAAAAAAAATATTTTTTTGTCTATTTAAAAATTTTCCCTAGATTTTCTATTTACAGATCTTGATATGAATCGAGATTCTTAGCAAGATTCGAATTTGTGGAAAGATGGAATACAGAAAAAAAATAAATAGCGTTTAGGGATGTTTCATATTTAGATTATTCCGTATCAGAGCACATCAGTCATTTCCGGAGAACAATAAATGGGTTATATAACTTCATAGTGGATCGGCAAATTCTTGGGCCGAGCTGGATTTGAACCAGCGTAGACATATTGCCAACGAATTTACAGTCCGTCCCCATTAACCGCTCGGGCATCGACCCAGGAACAGGAAGAATACATTTCAGTTTTTATTGAAAATTCATGATCAACCTCCTTTCGTAGCACCCTACCCCCAGGGGAAGTCGAATCCCCGCTGCCTCCTTGAAAGAGAGATGTCCTGAACCACTAGACGATGGGGGCATACTTGCCCGACCGCCATTATACTACGTTCATAGTATGAACAGTTTTTTGGAATTGTCAATATAACGGAATGATATCATATAATTCGATAAAAAAAATTTTGACATCTTTCCAAATTCTATCGAAATTTTTGATTAATCATTTTGATTTCGAAATTGTTTATTTTTTTTTTATTCCAGTCATAATAAGAAAATAATAAGTAATGTGAAAGAAAGTCAAATAAAGAGAAAATCCTTTACGGGAATGATTAGTTTGTTGGAAAGAACGGTAGGTTAAAACTTCATTTCTTTCACTGTCCTTTATTACTAAGATTCGATAGGTATTAGGTATATTTATATCTAATACTAAGCCGGGAAATAAAAAAACGATAATCAATCTGGAAATCGGGTAAATAGAGATCAACAAGTTTTTGAAAAGAATTTCAAAATAAAATAAGAATTTGGTTTAGGGACAGGACAAATGGAATCCATTTATCAATGATTCGATGAAATATTTGAATGGGTGAGTACATTTATGTATCAATGAAATGAATTTGGTGTTATGATTAGAATGACTTCCAGACTCCATTTTGAAATAATGTATTCCATTTATATTGGTCAAATCCAATATTAAAAAATTATTATTATTTTTTTACTATATTCTATTCACTAGGTAAATATAATTTTTTGTTCTTTGATAAGTCATTATGCAAATTATAAAAATTATATATTGATGTACATATATTATAATCCCTTTTATATAATTTATATAAATTTATATAATAAGTATACGCAGTAACAAATAGATGTACTAGTCATATTGGCTAGTTCCTTATTTAGGAATTGAATCAAATAGGGCCCCTTTAACTCAGTGGTAGAGTAACGCCATGGTAAGGCGTAAGTCATCGGTTCAAATCCGATAAGGGGCTTTTTACTTTTTTCCAGAAACAAAGAAGTAGTATTTCTATTTTAAGGAAGAATAGAAATATTGTTGATATTTGGAACAAGTTTCTATTTGTAATAAAAAATAAAGTAATCATAGAATTTCATTAGAATATAGTCAAGAAAGAAATTAAAATGAAAAAGTGTAAAATTATTAAAAAGGGAAAGATTAACAAAAAGTAAGTGGACCTAACCCATTGAATTATACCTATATTTACTATTCTGATATTCAAATTGGATAAAGATGAAATTCGAACAATGATTTTTGGATTTTTTTTTTAATACTTTTTTGGTTTAGACTCCCTAAGAATCTGTCGATATTTCCAATTAAATCTTCTTGTTCCTGTGAAGGTCCTATAAAAAAAATGGCTATGCCCTTTCTTTACTCAGAAGGGCCTTATTCCAAGTTCCACCAAACAAGTTTTTATTAATTTGAAACATCTTTTTTTCCGAATACAAGAAAAAATCAATTTCAATTTCAATTTCAATTATTTCTATAAGATAAAATCGATATCGATTTTATCTTATAGAAATAATTGAAAAATACATTAAATTATGTCTTCGCGTATCAAATATTTTCTTTTCATATCGATACGTACGATATTTTTCCAGCAATTAATGTATGTGAGACAGAAACTTTGACTTACAGTTTTTTCTTTTTAATGTTGTATTTCATTTTTTTTTTATAATTAATAAAATAATTAATAAAATAATAATTAATAAAAAGAAAAAATGGTAAATAAAATATAAATTTATAAAATCTATGATCCTAGAGTAGTTCCCTAGACAAAATAGAAGTAAGTTCACAAACAAGATTCAAGAATAAGATTCTCTGATGAAAGGAGATAAATATGTCGGAGGATCCGCTGGGTAGAAGGAGTGAAAGAGGGGATCATTTGTTTCTTGAACAGTTCTTTTCAAAAAATTTTCTATCGGATTTTTGAGTCATAGGAGATTTTATGATTTATGACTTGGAGGATTTTTAAGAATAGAAAGGAATAACTACATTGAGTTCATCGATTTGCCCTAGATATCAATAGACCCATAAATTATTTTTTATTCGAAACCAATTAAAATTAAAAAAGAAGGGAAAGTGTACGAGAAAATTATCTCTCTCTATATATAGATAGATAAATGATAAAAGCCTCGAGGGTCCGTCCCATCCCTGAAAATGCTATGAGGTGTTGGGAAATGGTTGAAGTAGTTGAATAGGAGGATCGCTATGACTATAGCTCTTGGTAAATTTACCAAAGATGAAAATGATTTATTTGATATTATGGATGACTGGTTGCGGAGGGACCGTTTCGTTTTTGTGGGTTGGTCCGGTCTATTACTCTTCCCTTGCGCCTATTTCGCCTTGGGGGGTTGGTTCACAGGTACGACCTTTGTAACTTCATGGTATACTCATGGATTGGCAAGTTCTTATTTGGAAGGCTGCAACTTCTTAACCGCTGCAGTCTCCACTCCCGCTAATAGTTTAGCACACTCTTTGTTGTTACTGTGGGGTCCTGAAGCACAGGGAGATTTTACCCGTTGGTGTCAATTAGGTGGTCTGTGGACTTTTGTTGCTCTCCACGGCGCTTTCGCATTAATCGGTTTCATGTTACGTCAATTTGAACTTGCTCGATCTGTTCAATTGCGGCCTTATAATGCAATCGCATTCTCAGGTCCAATTGCTGTTTTTGTTTCTGTATTCCTTATTTATCCACTGGGTCAGTCTGGTTGGTTCTTTGCTCCTAGTTTTGGTGTAGCAGCTATATTTCGATTCATCCTCTTTTTCCAAGGGTTTCATAATTGGACATTAAACCCATTTCATATGATGGGAGTTGCTGGTGTATTGGGCGCTGCACTACTATGCGCTATTCATGGTGCCACCGTAGAAAATACTTTATTTGAAGATGGTGATGGCGCAAATACATTCCGTGCTTTTAACCCAACCCAAGCTGAAGAAACTTATTCAATGGTTACTGCTAATCGTTTTTGGTCCCAAATCTTTGGGGTTGCTTTTTCCAATAAACGTTGGTTACATTTCTTTATGTTATTTGTACCAGTAACTGGTTTATGGATGAGTGCTCTTGGGGTAGTCGGTTTGGCCCTGAACCTACGTGCCTATGACTTCGTTTCTCAAGAAATCCGCGCAGCGGAAGATCCGGAATTTGAGACTTTCTACACAAAAAATATTCTCTTAAACGAAGGTATTCG